CTATTTCATTAGGAATAGATGATCTTTTAACAATACCATCTAAGGGATGGTTAGTCCGAGACGCTGAACAACAAAGTTTTATTTTGGAGAAACATCATCATTATGGGAATGTTCATGCAGTAGAAAAATTACGTCAATCTATTGAGATATGGTATGCTACAAGCGAATATTTGAGACAAGAAATGAATCCCAATTTTCGGATGACTGATTCTTCTAATCCAGTCCATCTAATGTCCTTTTCGGGAGCTAGAGGAAATGCATCTCAAGTACACCAATTAGTAGGTATGAGAGGATTAATGTCAGATCCCCAAGGACAAATGATTGATTTACCTATTCAAAGCAATTTGCGTGAAGGACTCTCTTTGACAGAATATATAATTTCCTGCTACGGAGCCCGCAAGGGAGTCGTGGATACTGCTGTACGTACATCAGATGCTGGATATCTCACGCGTAGACTTGTTGAAGTGGTTCAACACATTATTGTACGTAGAATAGATTGTGGTACTATCCAAGGTATTTCCGTGAGTCCTCGAAATGAGATGACAGAAAGAGTTTTTGTCCAAACACTAATTGGTCGTGTATTAGCAGACGATATATATATAGGTCTACGATGCATCGCCGCTAGGAATCAAGATATTGGGATTGGGCTTATCAATCGATTCATAACCTTTCGAGCACGATCAATATATATTCGAACCCCCTTTACTTGCAGAAGCACATCTTGGATCTGCCAATTATGTTATGGTCGGAGTACTACTCATGGTGACCTAGCCGAATTGGGAGAAGCTGTAGGTATTATTGCGGGTCAATCAATTGGGGAACCGGGGACTCAACTAACATTAAGAACTTTTCATACCGGTGGAGTATTCACAGGTGGTACTGCCGAACATGTACGAGCTCCTTCTAACGGAAAAATCAAATTTAATGAAGATTTTGTTCATCCCACACGTACCCGTCATGGGCATCCTGCTTTTTTATGTTCTATAGATCTATATGTAATTATTGAGAGTCGGGGTGTTATCCATAATGTGAATATTCCGCCAAAGAGTTTGATTTTAGTTCAAAATAATCAATATGTAGAATCAGAACAAGTGATCGCTGAGATTCGTGCGGGAACGTCCACTTTTCATTTTAAAGAGAAGGTCCGAAAACATATTTACTCTGAATCAGAGGGAGAAATGCACTGGAGTACCGATGTCTACCATGCACCCGAATATACATATGGTAATGTTCATCTATTACCAAAAACAAGTCATTTATGGATATTAGCAGGAGGCCCGCGAAGATCTAGTATAGTATCTTTTTCGATCCACAAGGATCAAGATCAAATGAATGCTTATTCTTTTTCTGTCGAAGACAAATATATCTCTGACCTCTCAATGACTAATGATCGAGTAAGACATAAATTGTTGGATACTTCTAGTAAAAAAGATATGGAAATCATTGATTATTCAATATCTGATCGAATTATATCCAATGGTAAGTGTAATTTTATATATCCGTCTATTCTTCAAGAGAATTCATATTTATTAGCAAAAAGACGAAGAAATAGATTTATCATACCATTAAAATATGATCAAGAACGTCAAAAAGAACTAATATCTGGTTTTGGTATTTCGATCGAAATACCCATAAATGGTATTTTACGTAGAAATAGTATTTTTGCTTATTTTGATGATCCACGATATAGAAGAAGCAGTTCAGGAATTACTAAATATGGGGCTGTGGAGGTAGATTCAATCGTCAAAAAAGAGGATTTGATTGAGTACCGAGGAACAAAAGAATTGAGTCTTAAATACCAAATGAAAGTAGATCGGTTTTTTTTCATTCCCGAAGAAATACATATTTTACCTGGATCCTCGTCCATTATGGTCCGGAACAATAGTATCATTAGAGTAGATACACAACTTGCTTTAAATAAAAGAAGTCGAGTAGGCGGATTAGTTCGAGTGGAGAGAAAAAAAAAAAGTATTGAACTGAGAATTTTTTATGGAGATATTCATTTTCCTGGAGAGACAGATAAGATCTCCAGGCACTGCGGCATTTTGATACCGCCCGTAATGGAAAAAAAAAAAAATTCTAAGGAATCAAAAAAATTGAAAGATTGGATCTATGTCCAGCGGATCACACCTACCAAGAAAAAATATTTTGTTTCGGTTCGGCCCGTAGTCACATATGAAATAGCCGATGGGATAAATTTAGCAACACTTTTTCCTCAGGATCTCTTGCAGGAAAAGGATGATGTCCGACTTCAAGTTGTCAATTATATTCTTTCGGAATATGGAAAGTCAATTCAAGAAATTTATAACACAAGTATTCAATTAGTTCGGACTTGCTTAGTATTAAATTGGGACCAAAAACAAAACGGTTCCAAAGAAGAGGTTTATGCGTCGTTTGTTGAGGTAAGTGCAAATGATCTAATTCGCGATTTCATAAGAATTGAGTTAGTCAAAGTCAAGTCCACTCTTTCATATAGTGGAAAAAGATATAGATATAATATAACAGATTCGAGATTGATTCCCAATAAGAGATTAAATCGCGCCAATATCAATCCCTTTCATTCCAAGGCGAAGTTTCAATTAGTTACCCAACAGCAAGGAACTATTGGTACGTTCTTGAATCGAAATAAGGAATGCCAATCTTTGATAATTTTGTCATCATCCAACTGTTTTCGAATTAGTCCATTCAACGATTCGAAATATAACAATGCGATAAAAGAATTGGATCCCCTAATCCCAATTAGGTATTTGTTAGGTCCCTTAGGTACTATTGTACCTAAAATAGCGAATTTTTATTCATCTTACCATTTATTAACTCATAATCATATATCGTTAAAGAAATATTTGCTACTTGACAATTTTAAACAGACTTTTAAAGTACTTAAATATTGTTTAATGGATGAAAATAGGAGAATTTATAATCTCGATCCATGCAGTAATATAATTTTGAATCCATTCCATTTAAATTGGTGTTTTCTCCATTATGATTCTGGTGAAGAGACCTCCATAATAATTTGCCTTGGGCAATTTATTTGTGAAAATGCATATCTATTTAAATACGGACCACACATAAAAAAATCTGGTCAAATTTTAATTGTTCATGTTGATGCCTTAGTTATAAGATCGGCTAAGCCCTATTTGGCTACCCCAGGAACAACAGTTCATGGTCATTATGGAGAAATCCTTTATGAAGGAAAGACACTAGTTACATTTATATACGAAAAATCAAGATCTGGTGACATAACGCAGGGTCTTCCAAAAGTGGAACAGGTCTTAGAAGTGCGTTCAATTGATTCAATATCGATGAACCTCGAAAAGAGAGTTGAAAGTTGGAACGAACGTATACCAAGAATTCTTGGAATCCCCTGGGGATTCTTGATTGGAACTGAGCTAACCATAGCCCAAAGTCGTATCTCTTTGGTTAATAAAATTCAAAAGGTTTATCGATCTCAGGGGGTACAGATACATAACAGGCATATAGAGATCATTGTACGTCAAATAACATCAAAAGTGTTGGTTTCAGAAGATGGAATGTCTAATGTTTTTTCACCCGGAGAATTAATAGGAATGTTGCGAGCGGAACGAGCAGGACGTGCTTTAGACGAGGCGATCAATTATCGGGCAATTTTATTGGGAATAACGAGGGCATCCCTGAATACTCAAAGTTTCATATCCGAAGCGAGTTTTCAAGAAACCGCTCGAGTTTTAGCAAAAGCCGCTTTACGAGGTCGTATTGATTGGTTGAAAGGACTGAAAGAGAACGTTGTTTTGGGGGGGCTTATTCCTGTTGGTACTGGATTCAAAAAATTAGTGCACCATTCAAGGGAAGACAAAAATGTTTATTTGGAAATAAAAAGGAAAAATTTATTCAAGTTGGAAATGAGAGATATTTTGTTATACCATAGAGAATTTTTTTGTTCTTGTGCTCCAAACAATTTTCATGGGACATCACAACAACCATTTACGCAATTTAATGATTTTTAAGAAGAGATTCATTCTTTTTACTTTAATTTTCTGGTTGGATTGGTACGATTATGAATATTAATTTAGTCAAAAAAAATAATAATAAGTAATTAAAAGAAATTAATGGTTTGGGCCGTATATCAACGGTCAATCCACGGTAGAAAGAAGGTTCCGTCGGAACAATTATTTATTTCAGAGTACCTTGTCTCTTTGTTAAAAAAAGAGGAAGTGTGGGGAAATGCGGAAAAAATGACAAAAAGATACTGGAACATCGATTTAGGAGAAATGATGAAAGCGGGAGTACATTTTGGTCATGGTACTAGAAAATGGAATCCTAGAATGGCTCCTTACATCTCTGCAAAACGTAAAGGTATTCATATTATAAATCTTACGAGAACTGCTCGTTTTTTATCGGAAGCCTGCGATTTAGTTTTTAATGCAGCAAGTAGTGGAAAAACCTTTTTAATCGTTGGTACTAAAAATAAAGTAGCGGATTTAGTAGCATCAGCTGCAATAGGGGCTCGGTGTCATTATGTTAATAAAAAGTGGCTTGGTGGTATGTTAACGAACTGGTCCACTACGGAAACGAGACTTCATAAGTTCAGGGACTTAATAGTAGAACAAAAAATGGGGAAACTCAACCGTCTTTCCAAAAGAGATGCAGCAATGTTGAAGAGAAAATTATCTACCTTGCAAACATATTTGGGTGGGATCAAATATATGACGGGGTTACCCGATATTGTAATCATCGTTGATCAGCAAGAAGAATATACGGCTCTTCGAGAATGTGTCATTTTAGGGATTCCTACTATTTGTTTAATTGATACAAATTGTGATCCGGATCTCGCAGATATTTCAATTCCAGCCAACGATGATGCTATAGCTTCAATTCGATTCATTCTTAATAAATTAGTATTCGCAATTTGCGAGGGTCATTCTAGCTATATAAGAAATCGTTGATTATGATTAAGAATAATAAAATTAATTCATTGTTTGTGAACTCGATAGATTTATTGGATCGGTTACTATTTCTTGAACTTCAAAAAGAGATTAAAGAAAAAGAGATAAAGATCAAAATAGGGATATTTAGATTATGTTATATGATTTTGAGTATCCTAAATTCGATTTGTATTAATGATTAATGTTGGTGAGTTGAGAAAGAAATAAAATGGTTCAATCAAAATCAATTTTTAAGTTCGATTTATATCAGAGGAAAATATGAATGCTATACCATGTTCCATTAAAACACTCAATGGGTTATACAATATATCGGGTGTAGAAGTAGGCCAACATTTATATTGGCAAATAGGAGGTTTACAAATCCACGCCCAAGTACTTATCACTTCTTGGGTCGTAATTGCTATCTTATTAGGTTCAGTCATCATAGCAGTTCGGAATCCACAAACAATTCCGACCGACGGTCAGAATTTCTTCGAATATGTCCTTGAATTTATTCGAGACTTGAGTAAAACTCAGATTGGAGAAGAATATGGCCCCTGGGTTCCCTTTATTGGAACTATGTTCCTATTTATTTTTGTTTCTAACTGGTCAGGTGCTCTTTTACCTTGGAAACTTATACAGTTACCTCATGGGGAGTTAGCTGCGCCCACGAATGATATAAATACTACTGTTGCTTTAGCTTTACCCACGTCAGTGGCATATTTTTATGCGGGTCTTACCAAAAAAGGATTGGGGTATTTTGGGAAATACATCCAACCAACTCCAATACTTTTACCAATTAATATCCTAGAAGATTTTACAAAACCTTTATCTCTTAGTTTTCGACTTTTCGGGAATATATTGGCTGATGAATTAGTAGTTGTTGTTCTTGTTTCTTTAGTACCTTCAGTAGTTCCTATCCCCGTTATGTTTCTTGGTTTATTTACAAGCGGTATTCAAGCTCTTATTTTTGCAACTTTAGCCGCGGCTTATATAGGTGAATCTATGGAGGGTCATCATTGATTAGCTTTTTAAAAAGTCTTTTTTTAACTTAATCGAATTCATGCATGGTTCCAAATCCAAATACGCACTTGGTTGGACAATTGGACAACATAAAACATAATACATAAACATATATAGATACAAATACATATGTATAAACGACCCAATCTCGTAGGAGGGAAGATAGACGATATTACGGAATTGGAAAAATGGGTTAGGGGGTCTAGTATCTAGTAAAACTAGATATATGTAATGTCTGGCCCTTACATATATTTCGAAAATGATTCTCAAATCCAATTCAATATAAAAATAAAATGCAAACGGTTTACATTATGGAAGAAACAAATGTATATGTGATATTAGATATTTACTAGTTACTAGTTATATAGGGATTATCCCTATGGACTAGATAAATGGACTATATAAATTATAGAATAAATTATAGAATTTTATTTATTCCTATTTCTTTTCTAATATATTATTAATATCTATTTATATATTTATAATATTACTATACTATAATACTATAGTATTTATTATTACTATAACTATATTGATATTGTATCATTAATATCATTAACCATTTTTTTTTTGTACGAGGAACTTACTATGAATCCACTGATTTCTGCCGCTTCCGTTATTGCTGCTGGATTGGCCGTAGGGCTTGCTTCCATTGGACCTGGAGTTGGCCAAGGTACTGCTGCGGGCCAAGCTGTCGAGGGTATTGCGAGACAACCAGAAGCGGAAGGTAAAATACGAGGTACTTTATTGTTAAGTCTAGCTTTTATGGAAGCTTTAACAATTTACGGACTAGTCGTGGCATTAGCACTTTTATTCGCAAATCCTTTTGTTTAATTTAATCCTAAAATTAGAAATGTGAAAACGTACGTTATACGTTTCTTTCTTAGTTTGGTTTATTAACTCGGACTTGCCGTTTGCTTCTTCTAATTATATCAACACTTTTATAATTATTACGGATCCGTTCGCTTTCTTCCTTCCCATTTCCACCCTTAGTACAACAGAAACCTTTTTTTTTTTACTAGGAAACGAAATGTTTAAAGAAACGAAATATTTCGCAATTGGTGTTGGTATGAGACCTAATCTTTTTATGGAGAACTTAAAAGAATAAGAAATTTTAAATAAATTATAAATTACTAAATTATTTAATCTATTCCCATAAAAAATAAATTAATAAAAAGAAATCGATCAGGGCGAGGCGAGTGAGGTGATACAAAAAGAACTATGTTCTTTGTTAGTCTTATCTATAAGAAAGAGGAGAGTATATGAAAAATATAACCGATTTTTTCGTTTCCTTGGGCTATTGGCCATCCGCCGGAAGTTTCGGGTTTAATACTGATATTTTAGCAACAAATCTAATAAATCTAAGTATAGTGCTTGGTGTATTGATTTTTTTTGGAAAGGGAGTGTGTGCGAGTTGTATATTTCAAGAATAGGTTGGATCCAACCAGCTGCACATTATTATGATTCTTATTTTTTTTTTTTATAATTATAAGAAATAGGAAAGAAAGGTGCACGATCTCAACGAATTACTTATGAATAAATTAATAAATCATATGTAAGAACCATAGCATTTCGT